ATCGGCCCAAACTGGCTTACTAATAGGATTCCCCGATACGTTACAAAATTTAGCTTTTGACAATGATCCAATCATTGGAATAATTGGAACTATAGTTTCGAATTTTTTAGTAACAGTATCTATTAAAAAAGAACTCTCTAGCATTTGACTCTTTACCGCTAAAGGATTTTGGGGGACACTTGAAAGATAACCCAGAAAGTAGAAAGAAAAATTGGAGAATTGGCTTATGTGGATCCTACTTGGTTGAGACCAAAAGTGAAAATGACATTGCCAAAAATTGACAAAGTAAGATTTCCATTTCTTCATCAGAAGATGAGTCCCTTTTGAAGCCAGAATTGATTTTCCTTGATATCTAACATAATGTATGAAAGGATCCTTGAACAACCATAGGGTTTTCTGAAAATCATTACAACAAAGCACTACGAGATGTTGTTCTATTTTTTCATAGAAATGTGTTCGCTCAAGAAAGGTTCCAGAAGATGTTGATCGTAAATAAGAGGATTGTTTACGGAGAAAAACTAATATGGATTCACATTCAACTACATAAGAATTATATAGGAACAAAAAAAGTCTTGGATTCTCTTTCGAAAAACCATAATAGTTAGATTTCTTTAGAGTAATGAGATTATTCCAATTATAATATTCGTGAAAAAAGAATCGTAATAAATGTAAAGAAGGAACATCTTGTATCCAGCATTGTAGAATTTGAACCAAGATTTCTAGATGTACGGGATAGGGTATTAGTATATCTGATACACAATTTAAATGTGATAATTTGTCCTCAAAAAATGGAAATATTGAATGAATAGATCGTAAATTCTGAGATTTTGGTATTTCTTTTTTTTCTTCGAGGGAGGATACTAGTCGCAATGAGAAAGGAATTTCCATAATGACAGAAAAACCCTCTGATATCATTTGAGAATAAAAATTCTTGTTATGCCCAACGAATCTATTTTGGTTAGAATCATTAACGGAATTGATCAAAAAATTGTGTTGGTACATTCGAGTAATTAAACGTTTCACAAGTAATGAGCTAAATTTTTTGTCATAACCTGAAATTTCTGGGGGTTCATAAAAAATTGACCCATTTACATTTAAACCACGATTATGAGCAAGTGCGTAAATATACTCTTGAAAGAGAAGCGGATATTGGAAGTGTTGTTGTATAGATCTACTCTTTTCTAAATATCCTTTTAATTCTTCCATTTTTTATTATACTTGAACCAGAGACAGGAAGCATTTCTTGGATCAGCAAATGATACATAGTGCGATATGGCCAGAACAAGTATGTATATAAAGTATATACACAGTAAGAAAAAGTTACCCTGAAAACGGAGAGTCCAATCCCCAGATCTTCTTCCTATCTTTCCAGATCAAATCGGTTCTTGTTCGTTAACATAACAAGAAAAGGTTAAAAATCTTTTCTTTTATTTTTGCAACCCAATCGCTCTTTTGATTTTGGAATCAAATTTCTTTATCAGAATGCTCTTTCTTTTACACATCCATCTCCACTCTACCCTATCCATAATGGAGAATAGTTAGGATTCATTAAAAAAAGTAATTGATGATCCACTCACAGGAGAACCCTTTCCCGTATCAGGCACTAATCCATTTTTAACGTTTAATTAGATTAGATCGGGTAACCATTCAAATTAAGAACATAAGCTCGTCGCTTTTTCTTTGCCTAGAATTGGAGCCATAAAACTCTATCCATTTATTCACTCGACCAAACGGTAAATGTGAATTCATTTTGTCCCCTTCCTAAAATCAAAGGTTTTTTGTACCGATCCAGTAAGGATGATCTATTCTTAGAGTTCTACATTACTAATTAAATTAATATAATACGACATGCTATTTTTTCCATTCATTACCTTTCAGGATCAGTCGTGGTCTTATAGACTCTACCAAAAGTCTGGACGAATTCGTTGCTTCATCCAAATGTGTAAAAGATCATAGCCGCACTTAAAAGCCGAGTACTCTACCGTTGAGTTAGCAACCCAAATAAATATATATACCAAAAATATATTATATAAAATATACCAAAAATATATTATATAAAATATATTAAAATATATTATATAATATATATAATGTGAATATAATATTAATGTGAATATAATATGTTAATGTGAATATAATATGTGAAGAATAGATATGATCGAAATCAAAATACAAATATATTTTCATTAAAAAAAAATGGATTGCACGATCCCACCAAAAAATATTGTATTGAAATTCAATTAGCAACAAATTTGAAAAGAAAAAATCTACGATTCGATTAATTAAAGTTTCATTTTAATTAAAATTAAAGAAAACCGGAAAATACAACAGATTTCCAGATAAATATTTTATTTAAATTTTTTATCAATTCAAATAATTTTGCATTCATTAATAATTGAAGTAAAGAACCAATATAACCAGTATAAATATGGGGTGGGGATAAACAGATCCATTTATTTATGATCGAATTATATTTGTTCAATACGCCATTGTCAATATGAATTACATGTTGAAAAAAAAAAACAAATCAAATTAATTGAATAAATCAAATAAAGACTTGTGTTGGATTGGCACGACATAAAAAAAAATAAGGAAGAAGTGGAAAAAATCTCGGGTTTATTCAATGAATAGAAGTACAATAAGCAAGATTAACTCGTTTTTGTTGGTAAATTTCCAAAACAAGAAAAGTGGGTGTGAATAGAAAAAAAGGTAAGCGTTGAGTCAAAAATTATATCAAAGCTATATACTACTATATGGTAGATACTAGGCACTACCATTTTGCATTTCAAAAATCTTTTAATTATTTAATGAATTCAAAGTTCTTTAGACAATTAATTCCGCTTTCTTTAAAATATCATGAACAGTTCTTGTGGGTTGAGCTCCTTTTTCAAGAAAATATAAAATAGCCGGAACATTTAAATAAGTTTGATTCTTTATCGGATCATAAAAACCCACTCTCCGAAGATCTCTTCCTTCTCTTCGGGATCGAACATCAATTGCAACGATTCGATAGATGGCTCATTGGGATAGATAAACAAGGCCCCCCCCAGAAACGTATAGGAGGTTTTCCCCTCGTACGGCTCAAGCAAGAAAGAATGATTCTAAAATCAAATGATTGATTCAATTTAATTAAATTAAAATTTTTTATTTATTTTGATTTTAGAACATTATAATTAGAACATTATAACAAATTTATAATTATATTCTATTTCTATTATTTTTATTTTATTTCTAATTAATTTAATTTTATAATATAATTATAATATAAATATAATTTATTTATTATTTAATATATATTTATTATTTAATATATTTAATATAATATAATATAATTTATTTATATTTTATATATATAATATAATTTATTATAATATAATATAATTTATTTATTATTTTTATTTATATTATTATTTTTATTTATATATATAATATAATATATAAATATAATTTATTTATTATTTTTATTATTATATTATATTATATTATTTTATTATTTATTTTTTATTTAATATTTAATTATTTTAATTTATTTAATTTAATATTTATATTTAATTTAAAAATAAAAATATAATAAAATTATAATATAATATAATATTAATTATTAATGAATTAAATTGAAATATTATATAATTAGATTATATAATTAAAATTAAATAAAATATCAATAGTTATATATTAAATAAAATATCAATAGTTATATCATAATATAGTGATAATCATAATAGTGATAATCATAATGGTATAGTGGCAAACTGATCCATAAATAAAATCATGAATTAGACTATGATTGGAATTGTTTTATTTTTCCATAAAGAAAAAACGAAACTTCATTCATTTGTACTCATAACTCAAGTTGGGTAGCTCTGAAAGAATTCGAATAGAAATCCTTAGAAATTTTTGAGTCGTCTTTAACCCTTTTTGTTTGTCTCATCTCAAATCTATTTAAATTTGAATTTTATTCCTTATTCTAATTCCTCATTTTGATTCAATTGTTGAGACAGTTGAAAATAGTGTTTCCTTGTTCCGGAATCCTTAATCTTTGCTTTGTTGAATCGTTGGGTTTAGACATTACTTCGGTGATTTTACTCCTTTCAAAACGGCAGCAACATACCCTTTTTTCTATGGAAAAATTATACGAACGGTTGATTCCCTTGTAATACACTTTTGATCAAAATAGTTTGACCAATTCCAACAAGTTTGACTTTTTGATTTCAAAATTGTTAGAATTGGAATCTTTTGATTTCTAAATTGAAGACATATTTACAAAGTTGGTCCAGCTTATTTATTGGCATTAACCCTGGATTCTTTCCCTCGATATGATAAATGAATCATTACTTTCTACTCGAGCTTCATCGTGTACTATTTACTTATTACTTACACCCCAACAAAATGGGGTTCCTAGTAGAACAGAACAAACCATGTCGAGCCAAGAGCATCCTCATTTCTATAGAGAATGGTGGATGTAAGAATCCACATAAGTGATCACGTCCTTCAAGTCGCACGTTGCTTTCTACCACATCGTTTCAAACGAAGTTTTACCATAACATTCCTCTAATTTCGAACCGGGATGGAATTGATTCAATATGGAATCATGAATAGTCATTGGCTCAATCGGTACATTTCAGTACATACTTTTTTATCTATTTCCCCTTTTTTATGGATTGGAAAAAGAGGTCTTTATCCTAAGAAATCTCAGCAAGAAAAGGATCAAAATTAACCCCCATATTTTAACCTAAGAAGGAAACCCATTTTTCTCAAAAAAAAATAAATGAAATTTAGGCCTAAAAAAAAAATGGGTCTTTCATTACATTAAATTTGCACTCCAACCAGGAACTGAATTATTTATTAACCAAATCAAGTATTTATTAACTTAACCAAAAAACTATAACTATTCCAATGCCTAAAATTCCAATGAACCAGAGGAGTCAGAAGTCTATTTTTTCGATAAAATTGATTTCTCACACTTCCATTTCTTCGAGTACTAAAGATTCATAAGAAATCGAGAAAAATGGTTTAGTTTCATTAAAGAAAGAATCTTATCTTGTACTTCAACACTATGACTGTAAATATGTTTTTCAATAGTTACTGCTTCAATCAAGCAGTACTCACAATCATAAACAAGTAGCTAATAATTTTGAGTGGATATCTCATTCATTAAAGTAAAAATAGATACGCGAATTTTACTATGTCCAATTGAATCATCAATGGTTTAATTGAAAACCAGATATATTGAGAAACCCATACGGTTTTTTATTTTAATTTAATGGGCGTGGAATGCAAAATTTCTCATATATAATATATAAGATAAGGTATATATAATATAGTATATATAATATATAAGATAAGGTATATATAATATATAAGATAAGGTAAGATTAAGGTCGTTATTTTTTTTTTCAAATGAAAAAAAAAAAAAGAATAAATCAGAACCAAAAGAGTATAATCTTTCCATATTCATCCATCAAACATTTGTTCTCAAGAGTATGGGGTAATTATGTATTTATTTTAATTAAAATATGACAATTTTTTTTTTTCACTTAATCAAAAAGACTTTGTTCACTACTGAAATAGAACACAAACAATACATAGGGGCATAGAACGCGGTCATTTTTTGCAAATTTTGCTTTACTTTACATTTTTTCATCAATCTCATTTTTTAAGTAAATTGAATATAGGAATTTCCTCCCATGAGTCGCTACATTAACTTTCAATTTTTTTATTCATTTGAACCGGATACAAAAATAAATGGGTCAAAATATGTTTGATATTCTTATTTTAATTTGACTCCATCTCATTAGGGGCTTAAATTTAAAACCAGCGATATAATTATCTCCAAAAATCTCTATTCTTTTGTTTAGTTTCTACATAGACTGTAGAATACCCTATTCACTTACTTTAAGCTTTAATTTTAAGCTTTAATAAAAAAAAATGGAGAGATTTTTCGCATTTTGATTCTGAAGAATTGATCTGGGACGGAAGGATTCGAACCTCCGAATAACGGGACCAAAACCCGCTGCCTTACCGCTTGGCCACGCCCCATTTAGATTTCTATTTGATACTAATAAACATTATTACCTTTTGGGGACATTCGTCAATTCCAGACTTAATTCCAGACAATATGACAATAAAAATAAAAATAAATAAAATAAATACAGATAGGATAAGATATTTTGTTATTCTTGCTGGTATTCGATACATATAGAATAAAAAATTCATTGATGATTACATATAATTCAATTAAGATATTGTAGGAAAGTGTAATTCCTTGTATTCTCATTTGAAAATGTAAGGATTTTGATTTGGATTTTTTTTTTGGGGGGGGGGTTAAATCAAAGAAAAAAGGCTTTTTTACTTATCTTTTTCTTAATTTCCCGTATATCAATAATTCAATAAAAACTAAATTATCTACAAAAACAAATGTTCGTTTGTTATGCTTAATATCTTTTTTAGTTTAATCTGTATCTGTCTTAATTCTGCCCTTTCTTCAAGCAGTTTTTTCTTCGGGAAATTGCCCGAAGCTTATGCTCTTTTCAATCCAATCGTAGACATTATGCCCGTCATACCTGTCCTTTTCTTTCTCTTAGCCTTTGTTTGGCAAGCTGCTGTAAGTTTTCGATGAAGTTCTTAATACTATACTGAAAATATTTATGATTTATTCGGGAAAAAATTTAACAATTATTGATAAGATCATATGAGTCTTACATTACAAATCCTCTATTAAAAAATTTAAATTCTTGTATATTGGATAAGGACAGCGATAAATTTTGATCAGTCCATTTTCCTTTTCACCGCCCTTCCGGTAAGCAAGGACTTTATTAGATTAGGTTTTTCCACAATACCCAATTGTTAATATTACAATAACAATTTTGGTAACGAAAAAATCAGAATCTTAATTACAAATAAATTCATGAATTTTCAAATTCATTCTTTTTTTTTTTTTAGATTTAGAAAAAAACACTTAATTAAAATAAAAGAATTTGTTCTTTATTTTTTCACATTTTGGTATCATGTCAAATCAAAATAGTACATGTGTTACAACAAAACTCAAATGGATAATCTATTCCCTTTTACCCCCAAAAATGATCTTATCTTGGAGATTGTGTAATGCTTACTCTCAAACTCTTCGTTTATACAGTAGTGATATTCTTTGTTTCTCTCTTCATTTTTGGATTCTTATCTAATGATCCAGGACGTAACCCTGGGCGCGAGGAATAAAAAACTAAGAGGTTTTTTTTTTATCATTTTTCCTTGCGTTTTCTGAATATTTTTTTATGTGTTCCATACATTTAACTATGATAAAATAAAACAAAGGATCGAATTTTTCGAATTCAAAAGTATCAAGTGACCAGAGAAAGCGGAGAAAGAGGGATTCGAACCCTCGGTACGAATAACTCGTACAACGGATTAGCAATCCGCCGCTTTAGTCCACTCAGCCATCTCTCCTAATTTGGAATTGGGATTTTTTATGTTTATGTGACACTTAAAGTAAGGATTGATGAAAATCCGCCTTACCTTTTTAATTTAATAAAAATATTACTTTACTTATTTATTTTTATTAGTTTATTGTTTATTATATTGTTTGTTAGACTTATTAGATTAGATTATTGACTTATTAAATTCTATTTTATTTATTTATAGATTTTAGATTAATTATTAGAATACTCATATTATATGTAATTAACATATTAAATATTATATGATATGTCAATTATTAACATATAAAATATAAATTATTAAATATAAATTATTAACATAACATATTAATATTACCATTACCATATTAATACCATATCATATTAAATATATAATAAATATTGTACAACACAACAAAAAAGTATATAACACATGAGTTGAAAGATAAGTTAAATAAAATAATAGACTAAGGCCTTTGGACTAATATCCTATTAATATCCTATATCCTATTAATATCCTATTTTAAATTTTTATTTTTAATATAATATATTTTATAATTATATATTATAATTATATATTTATATTATAATTATATATTTATATATTTTATATTTAATTATATTTAAATGAATGAATATTGAATATATATAATATCATATAATATATAGAATATCAAATTATATAGAATATAAAATATAAAAATATAGGATATAGGAAAATATAATGAATATAAAAAGTAATAATTAACTTATTTACATTTACAAAGTAATAAAAAATTACATTTACAAAGTAATAAAAAAGTAATAAAATTTGATCTGAAGACTTAAGATCCATTTAATTGATCAAAATTCATAAGATCTGGCACTCAAAAAATTGGAAAATTAAAGGGGAGTTCCGTATTCTTGATTCTTGTAGAATTCTTTTTTATGTCCAACTTCAATAGCTCCTTCAAATCAAAACTATTAGCAACGACTTACCATGAAACGAAACGTATAACTCATTATTTGAATTTTATATTTATAGTTAAATTATAGTTAAATAAGCTTTATTCATTCATCTATTTGGGATTTTCTCAAGTCCCTGTCAAGACAGAATATGTGTCAAGATTCAAATTTTCATCATTCTGATATTATGTTATGTCTCATTCTTTGTTCGACAAATAGTTCATTAATATACAATAATTAAATTGTAGCGGGTATAGTTTAGTGGTAAAAGTGTGATTCGTCCTATTAACAACTTAAATAGTTAAAGGGTCTTTCAGTTAGTATTCCAATAAGAAACTTTATTTCTTAAAAAGGTTAATCCTTTACCTCTTAATGTTACATTTGAGGAAAAATATAAATTTTCGCGATTTGTATCCAAAGGCCAGTCATTTTTTAATTGACTAAAAAACATTGGATCATATGGAATCGCGAAGCATAATTTTTTTTGAGTTGATTCAACTCTTCCAATTGAATGAGTATGAGTAAAGGGATCCATGGATGAAGATAAAAAGTTTATTTCTAATCGTAACTAAATCTTCAATTTTTGTATTAAAAAGGGGATTGAAGCCAAACAGCTAGAAAATGGTGACTTTGGTTTACTAAAGCCATCGACATATTGTTTCAGCTCGGTGGAAACAAAATTCTTTTTTTCCTCAGGATTCCGCGAATCGAAATAAGGAACGAAGTAACTAGACAGATTTGGTAGAATTTTCCTCTTCTAGAAGGATCATCTATAAAGCGAGTAAGAAAAGCTGACATGGATGTTATGGATCTATTTTTTCAGATTTATGATGATTCCCTTTTTATACAATACAACAGCATAATTTTTTTATATTTATTCTTCTTGTATGCCTTAGATCTGGGAACACATTGATCTTCCATAAAGGAGCCGAATGAAACAAAAATTTCATGTTCGGTTCTGAATTAGAGACGTTAAAAACTATCAACCAACGTCGACTATAACCCCTAGCCTTCCAAGCTAACGATGCGGGTTCGATTCCCGCTACCCGCTCTATATCACTTTTATACATCCATCATTGATTCAAATATACATTCTTATTTGTCAAAATCTTCCGCATGCAATCCACTTCTTGTTTTGTTTTTATAGAAAAAAAAAGAAAACAGGAATGAAAAGCAAGCAGCGTCCATTGTCTAATGGATAGGACAGAGGTCTTCTAAACCTTTGGTATAGGTTCAAGTCCTATTGGACGCAATTTATTTCCATCTATTTTTTTAGATTGTTATGCCAAAAACTTATTTGTTTGAATAAAAATTGGAATCAGAGACATTTCTCAATGATTACTCTTGTACTAAGAATAAGAGTAAAAAAAATAAGAGTCATAATTTTATTTTAGGATTGCTCCTGAAGTAGAAACAATTCGATCTGCTCCTGAATAGCCGCCTTCAAAAGGGCTTCTGCTTCCTCGGTGAATGTCTTGGTGGAAGATATAATTTCTTGGAACTGAGGTTTATTCTTTTTTAAGTAAGCACGTAACTGAACGATAAATTTCTTTACCTGTCCAATTTCTAACTGGTCAAGATATCCATTTGCTCCGGTATAAATAGTAACTATCTGCTCTTCCACCGCGAGAGGGGCCGATTGG